AGAATAGGTAGAATCAAAATCTACCGTAAAGTCCCAAATTAGATAATGAAATTCTGTCTGCTATATTGAAAATAAAGCGCTTCGGAATTGATCTTCTCTTTTAAGAATTTTCATTTTTCTTTGTTGAGTGATAACTTAAGCTTTCAATAAAATCTTTCTTGTCACAATATTCCTAGATATTTCAACCTAGCATTTTCGATTACGAAAAAAAATTAGGCATCGCATTAGTTCACAAATTCTGACAAGAATTTTATCTCTCTAAATAGAGAAAAGAAAGAATAAAAAAAGATCTCTTTCTTTTTAGTGCAATTCTATTCTTTCTATTTGATTTTTTTCGTTCCTATTCTCCTTTCTCAGAAAAAGGGACTTGAAACAAAGTAAAGGATTCCTTCGTTCTTGATAGTTATTTACTTAATCAGTGGATAGGAGTAGACTCTGGATCGGAATCAGGGGAAGTACTTCTTCATCATTTCTACCAACTAAAAGCCCCCATCAGAATTCCTTTTATGCATAGAAAAATCCTGTTGAATGACTTACATAATCTCTATTACGAATCCTTTGTGTACCTTGGTGTTCCTATAACCATCCACCTCCTTTGCTAATCGCCCATTAGGGTAATACATCTATGAGAATAGATAGTAAAAACCCCATACAGTTGATCTTTTGCACCCGCTTCAAGCCATGATCACTAATTAATCAATCTTGGGGTAAACAGTTTCTAATGTTTATGGTTATGGTTACTTTTACTTAACTCTTGTACATAGAAAATGAGACTCAATCTTTTTACGGCAATTTTATAAGCCGTTTCTTTCACTCATATAACTATTTGGTTTAGTTCATCAACCCGAATGATGAATAAAAAATGAAACTTTCTATTCAACTCATGAAAGGCCCCTCCTAGAAAGATAAAGAAGTAGGGTTCATTTTATGTCTTAACGAATCACACGTAGAGATATTGATAACACACATAGAGTTAATGGGATTTCATAACTAATTGATTGAGCCGCGGCTCGTAAACCACCTAAAAAGGAATATTTATTATTTGATCCATATCCTGACATAAGAAGTCCAATGGGGGCAATACTTGAAATTGCAATCCATAAAAAAATACCAATACTGAGATCGGCTAGAACAAGATGATAGCCAAAAGGAATTACTAAATAACTTAGTAGAATTGATATAACTGCGATGGATGGTCCGATACTGAATAGACGAATATCTCCTCGAGATGGCAGAAGATTCTCTTTGAGAAGTAATTTTGTACCATCTGCTAGCGCTTGAAGAATTCCTAAAGGACCAGCGTATTCAGGTCCAATACGTTGTTGTATCCCTGCAGATATTTCTCTTTCTAACCAAACAATGACTAGTACACCTATTGTGATTCCTAATACAAGAGTCAAAATAGGGACAAGCATCCATATGATTCCAGCGACTTCTTTGAAGGATTCCAATCTAGAAAAAGAGCTGATAGCTTGTGCTTCTGTTGTATCAATTATCATTTTAACGATCAACTTCTCCCATAATGATGTCTATGCTACCTAATATCGTCATAATATCAGCCAATTTCATTCTTTTAACTAGCTGAGGAAGAATTTGCAAATTGATAAAACCGGGTGGTCGGATTTTCCATCTCCAAGGAAAAAGACTCTTATCTCCTATCAGAAAAATTCCCAACTCGCCTTTTGGGGCTTCAACTCTCACATAAAGTTCTTGCTTCGATAATTCAAAAGTCGGAGAGGGTTTTTTACTAATAAATCGATAGTCAAAATCATTCCATTTTGGGTCCCTTAGTCTCTCAAACCGTCGCATTTCTAAATTCTCATAGGGCCCCCCCGGAATTCCTTCGAGAGCCTGTTGAATCATTTTTATGGATTCTGTCATTTCAGTGATTCGTACTAAATAACGAGCTAATGAATCTCCCTCTCTTTGCCATTGGACTTCCCAGTCGAATTCCTCGTAACACTCATACTGATCAACTTTACGAAGATCCCATTGTATTCCGGAAGCTCGTAGCATTGGTCCCGATAAACCCCAATTTATCGCCTCCTCTCCGCCAATAATGCCTACCCCCTCAACTCGTTTTAAAAAAATAGGATTGTGTGTAATAAGATTTTGATATTCAGCAACCTCTCTTAAAAAATAATCACAAAAATCCAAACATTTATCTATCCATCCATAAGGTAAATCAGCAGCCACCCCTCCGATACGAAAAAAATTATGCATCATTCGCATCCCAGTGGCAGCTTCGAATAGGTCATATATCAACTCTCTTTCTCGAAAAATATAGAAGAAGGGGGTTTGTGCCCCAATATCCGCCATAAAAGGGCCAAGCCATAACAAATGCGAAGCTATACGACTTAACTCCAACATAATGACTCGGATATAGCTGGCCCTTTTAGGTACTTGAATATTGCTTAACTGCTCTGGTGCATTTACAGTTATTGCTTCTGTGAACATAGTAGCTAAATAATCCCAACGTGTTACATAAGGCAAATATTGTATAATTGTTCGGTTTTCCGCAATTTTTTCCATACCTCTGTGTAAATAACCCAATATTGGTTCACAGTCAATAACATCTTCCCCATCTAGAGTAACAATGAGTCGAAGAACGCCGTGCATTGATGGGTGGTGAGGACCCATATTGACTATCATGAGGTCTTTTCTTGTAGCTGACGTAGTCATAGATTTTTCCCGATTCATTCTTCCATGAATTGCTGAAAGTGAAAAGAAGTTCATTAAGGTTGAAGCAAAAAATTCAAACCGACTCTTCAACCAGCTTTTGTTTCTCCAATATTCAACTGATCGATTAATTCTTTATAACGTATTCTATTTTTTTTGACAAATAAGCTAGCAGCCGTTGACGTTTTCCCAGAATTTTTCGCAGGCCTCTCTGAGACAAATAGTCTTTTTGTGCAATTCCAAATGTGAAGTCAGTTTTCGTATCTTATTGGTGAAATTCACTATTTGAAATTCAGCAGATCCCCTGTTTTCTTTGGTTTCCTTTTGCAAAATAATTGAAACGAATGCTTTTTTTATCATAAAAGAATTTCCTCCCCTCCCCTTTTTATAGAACAGATATGGATTTTATTGATCAGTAATAATAATACCGACTATTTTAATGCAGTATACACAAGAATCAGAATTTCTTTAGGGATTCCTTATTTTATCAATTAACATAAGATGAATCAATCTAATTTTGAATTAGATTCGACGAATAGAGATGCAAAAAGATGATTTTGACACTCACAAAAGCGAATAACTAAAACCTAAAATTACGAAGATTTCCGTGAGACATTTGTAGATCTAATTAATACGTCGTTGACTGAGTATCTTAGACTTTATATGAAATTGGGATGTAAGACAAGGCATATGCTCTGCTGTTTTGTTTACTTTCATATACCCTATCTTCTCTAACATCTAGGGTATATGAAAGTACCATCAACGAATTTTCAAATTTCGAATCGTGGATACAAATAGATTCTTAACATCCTCTAGATTCTTAACATCCTCAAACGATTCCTGCCGTTCTAATGGTGGATACATATAGATTCTTAACATGCTGAAACGACTCCCATTATTGGTATCAAACCAAAAACGATTCATACAAGCTAAATCTTCTAATCGATAATTAGGCCAAAGAAAGAACTTTAATTTCATTAATTCTAATTCATTTTTATCTCTATCTCTATCACGATGTTTACTTTCCTTCAAAGATGGACTCCAGTTTCTTATCTTAGTCTCGTTGCAAAATACTAGATTTCTATCCACACCTTTCCTATTTTTAGATTTGAAAGACATTAGAATTCTCAATTCTCTACGACGTCTAGATGATAAAATATTTTCAGGAACAAGCAAATCATAATGATTTTTCTCTCTATTTCCTGCTATTCTTTGATGGCTTATAATGGATTCATCAACCCCAATTAGTTCCAGGTTTCGATCAACGAATGGAATGCTTAGGATTTGATCGCGAATCCCTTTTTTTTTAAGATTAGGACCTTTAGGCAGATGCGGGCATCTTAAAACCAGTACCCCAAGTTTAAGCGCGTTTTTTTCCAGAAATTGCCCGTCGTGATCAAGCTTTAGTTGATTTGGACTGAATCTTTCCGTTCGCAGAGAGATTATCGTCGAATTGGCCAACTTTTTGCGAGCTTTTCTGGCCTCCACGCGAGCTTTTCCCCCCTCCACCAGGTAGCTAATTGGCACGAACATATCGACGGTTCTTTGTGCCACAACCTTATTGTACCAGTGCAGTTGAAAACTCAAAAGTTCTCTCAGAGCTCTAGCAGCTCCTTTTTTCTTCAAAGCGTAAGCCGGGTTTGGTCGACCTTTTATTGCATAGCTATGCACAGCTATATTTAGAACCATTATTCTTCTAAATGAAGTCCAAGGGTTCATTCTATATTCTTTTAAATATAGAATCAATTCTGGGAAGAACCAAGATGCACATTTTTCTTTGTGTTGGCGGACTATCTTTCTCAGTTTTCTCATTTTCGACGGGTTTTTCACTAGTTTTAGTTTTAGCCAATCACGAAAGATTTTGTCGGGCTCGGGTCTCTTGGGTCTAATAATTCCTAGATCTTTTGCTAGATCGTGTATATCTTTATCTAGAGCTTGTACATTTTTACGAAGATGAATGTACAAAAGACCTAGTTTATTATCATCCTCATCCTTATCCTTTACATCCTTTAGTACGTCGTTTAGAACAAAGGTTTGCCACTCGAAATCCAAATATTTTCTATCTGCCAAATCCAAATATTTTCTATCTGCCAAATCAAAATATTTTATATCTGGCTTTTCTTTCCGAATTTCCCAAATCCTTTCCAAAATTTTATCTAAAGTATATAAAGGGGCTAAACTATATAAAGGACTCCTCGTTCTTGTTATATAACGCTCCATAGAAAGGCCCTCAGGATTTTTGCGATAAAGATTCAGATTGTCATAATCAAATTGGTCTATGGCGAACCTCCATTTTAAGTTCTCAATTACTGGTAATTGTGATCCAGTAATAGGTGAGTCTTTCTTCGTTTCATAATTAATAAATTGATCTGATAAAAGACCATATCTATAGCATTTTTGAAATTTTTCTGATCGGGAATCTACTTTATATGTGTAATGAAATGAAAATAATAGGTCTTTCTCATTTGAACTCCATTTTTTTAAATCCTTATTTTCAGCCATCCAACGTTGATTGACTCGAGTTCGCCATTTTTCTGGTATTAATCTAGACCACCCAATGGGAGAATTGTATTGAAAATGACCTCTTAACCAGTTTTTCCATTGATCATAACTTCGAAGTTTCTTATGCTTTAATTGGGAATTCAATATTCCTTGTATTCCAAAAGAATCCTTTATTGTGGTCTTAAGAAAAAAAGACGTTCCGGGATATTGAAGAACGGATCTTAACTTAGACAAGTTACTAGCTTGTAGTTGGGATAATTTAAAAAATACATATCCCTGTGACAAGGAAGATAAGTCATAAAAAATATTTGACTTCTTCTTAGTAGGTCGTGACTTTTTGATAGTCGAAATAGAAATAAAGTGAATGTCTTTTTCAGTTGTTTCATCTTTAGATTGCTTTTTTTCATTTTTAGATTGATTTCTTTCATTATTAGAAATGTATTCCCCAATCATTGATTCAACAAAATGTTTTATATTGATTGCGGCAATATTAATCATATTAATCATAGGTAGAAAGATATCTATGTATTTTTTTTCAATGCAAATTTTTAGAAAATAATGAGATTTGATGATTAATCGAACATTTCTTCTTATGAAAAGTTTCCAAGGATTTTTTGTTTTTCGCGGTTGTGATTCTAATTCTACATTAGACTCTTCTATACTACTTTTTATTTCAGAAATAGCTTTGATTTGATCTTTTTCAAGCCTTTGTATTTTATTTCTCACTATGCGGATTCTATCAGTTAGATTCTTCATTTGTAGGTCTGTCTCTGAATAATTTTCACAATCTATAGATCCAATTGGAGTAAATGATTCGTCTTGAATTTGACTTGATTTAGATAATTTTTTCAAATTATCTAATGGAATTACATTTACCTCTAAGAGTTCGGTTACTCCGCTTTTAAAATATGGTACTAAAGCCTTTAGAACTTTCTTTGTCTTTTTTTTCATTTGGATTCCGAGTTTCTTTAAAATGAGTTTCAAAAAGACAACAAACGGGGAAGAAGAGGAAGATTCTGTTCGGGGCGGAGCGAAAGCCGCTTCAGCCTCCATTCCCCAAACGGTTAAAAAATAATAGTCCAGGTCTAGTTTTTTTCTTTTCTTTTTGATTACATTTCTACCAGAGGATTGTAGCTGAGATTTGCACCAAGGTTTCAAGGAGAAAGGAGATATTATTTTGATGTCAAAACCTTCTGAAAAAAAATAGATCAGAAGGTCGTTAATTTGTAATGGAACACCCCCATGGGTGACTGGAATGTGTATTTCTTTCGCCCATTCCGCAAAATCCTCGTCCCAGTCAGAAACTCCATAGTTTAAGAAATAGAAAGTATTTTTAGCTATTATGAATAAAGGGAATAGAATATATTTTCTAAGAATCGATTGCATTACTAATAAGGAAGTTCTTATTTCTGTTCCATGTGACAGGTTTTCCCAAGCTTCTTCTGTTTCTAGTTTCATTCTTTCTTGTTGTTCCCGTTTTGTTTTCTTTTTTTCCCTCTTCCATTCTGGAAGAGGATCTCTTATTTTTGTATCATCAAAAATTTTGGATTCTATTCTTCCCCAAATTCGAAAAAAAAAGTGATAAAACATAGCCACGAGCTTACTTTGGGTTTTGCCCCAAAAAAGTGGGGAAGACGGTCTTGGGAGAAGCAGGTTCGCAATTATTTTCCGCCTTTGAGCGCATCCAGTACCCTTGATTATGTTTCGACGAAAATCCGGTTCATCAATATATTGTTCCACCAACAACTCATCCGGGATCTCGGGATCATCAGTATCGTCTAACTTAGTAAATAGTATGATCTGTTTCAAGTCCCTTGAGAACATATCGGGATCTATTTCTTGCTTTGGTGAAATGTCTTTCGGTTTATAGTCCAGTAACACGAATTCCAAATCGCTGATTAATCGGGATCTCGTCCATTTAGGGACGGTTTTTCTAATTTTTCGAAAACGTTTCATTTTTAAAGCATCTTGTCTTTTTTTCTTTTTCTCATTTGACTCATAGTCGTTGTTTAAAATCTCCTCATATTCGTCTTTAATAAATTGAGGACGCTTGTGAAGGTCACCTAAAAGGATACGACTCGTCTTATCCGGTCCAGCTCCTACTAATTGAGATAGGCTAAATGGGGCCGACTCCCTGAGTGCAAATGTCCATAAACGATATTTAGAGAAACTTATACGATTTCGCCTACTCAACAAAGGATCCTTCCCTGGGTTCAGGTAGTTTTTCATTTTTTGTATCTTCTTCCCATCCAAAGACGAAAAGAGCTCAAGAAAAGAATAGTCTACTTTGCTTTTATGAAAATAAACAGACTCATACTT